CATAGGTGTAAATATTTACTGAGGAATAAGTTGGTTAAGAGTTTTGGAAGGTAGGGGTTTGGTTCCCCAAAATTTCATTAATATTAAAATTTAGGTTATATTTTTGCGAACCATTAAAATGGAATGAACCCTTTAAAAAACCCTTGTTTTTTTTAATTTTAATGTTTTTGGGGTTTGCCATTAAAATTTAGGTGGGGGAGGGGGGGTTTGGCAAAGTAGTTTTTCAGTAGTAAAAAATTGATATGTCTTATAATCATGGATAATTAGTCTCACTGGCTTGTTTTATGTGGATAAAGGATCCTTAACTAGAAGGTTCGCCTGGGTGATGTGTTGGTCTTCATGCCTTGACGGCTATGTTGATGAAGGCAGGCTAAAATAAAAAAATACCAAATGTCTGACACCACAGTTATGTTGTCATGGGCTGATTAGACCTGTAACCATCGAGATGTCTTATTTAAGGGGAACGTATGGACGATAAAACATTCAATGGCCCTGAAGTAAGAACCAGATGCCTGGTAAAGTTTCATTGTAGCTACCCCCAAGTGTAATGGGCCCGGAGCGAGAAGGGTAGGACTAGTGGGCGGGTTGTTGGTTTCACGGAGGATGGTAGAAATTGAGACCAAATGTAGATGGAGGATAGTCATATGGAAGAGAAAGGTTTATGACTTAATGGTGTATGTCTGATAACACAGATATGTGTAAGAATCATTAATATATTGTACGTTGGTATATATGTTAGGGAGGGTTATAATGAGGATTATGGGTTGTATAGTGTTGTTTCATGGATAGTAATTACTTGCTTATATGCTAGTGGAAGATAATTTAATGTACGATATACATAAATGTTTTAATGTACTAGATAATTTTATGTACTGTTCAAGAAGTAGTTTAAGTAGAATATCAGCTTTGGGTGTTGATGGTGGGGATGAAGATCCTTCTTCTTGATGTCCTGAGAAGATTGATTCTTCATTTTTGGTTTACAAGACCAAGGTAATTGTTATACTATCAGGACATAGGTTTCATTTTAGCATTTTGTCTTCGATGATTCCGGAAATTGGTATGAGGATGAGGATGATTGAGAAGTAGCTGATGGAGGCTAACTGGCCGATGATGATGAATGGGTGTTCGACTGGTTGGCTGCCAATTCATGTTAGAATGAAAAGGTTGGCTACTAGGATTCAGTAAAGAGCTTGGGTGATTGGACGGAAGATAAGGGTGCGTTGTTTTGAGGTGTGTAGGAATGGTAGGAAGGCTAGAATTAGAATTGATAGGACTAGGGCTACGACTCCTCCTAGTTTGTTAGGAATAGAGCGTAAAATGGCGTAAGCGAAAAGGAAGTATCACTCTGGTTTGATATGGGGTGGGGTGTTCAGGGGGTTGGCAGGTGTGTAGTTATCTGGGTCTCCTAGGAGGTCTGGGAAGAATAAAACTAGGGATATGAGGAATATAAGGAGGATGAGGACTCCTAGGAGGTCTTTAATTGTATAGTATGGGTGGAATGGGATTTTATCTGCGTTGGAGTCTAGTCCGGTGGGATTGTTTGATCCTGTTTCGTGAAGGAATAAAAGGTGAACAATTACAAGAGCTGCAATGATAAAGGGGAGGATAAAGTGGAATGCGAAAAATCGTGTTAGGGTTGCTTTATCTACTGAGAAGCCGCCTCAGAGTCATTCTACTAGGGTGGTTCCGATGTATGGGATGGCTGATAGGAGGTTTGTAATTACTGTAGCCCCTCAGAAGGATATTTGTCCTCATGGAAGGACGTAGCCTATGAATGCAGTTGCTATTACGGCGAACAGCAGGATTACCCCGATGTTTCATGTTTCTATAAAAGTGTAGGATCCGTAGTACATTCCTCGCCCTACGTGAAGGAATAGGCAGATGAAGAATATAGAGGCTCCGTTTGCGTGTAGGTATCGAATTAGTCAACCATAGTTTACGTCTCGGCAGATATGAGTGACTGATGAAAATGCTGTTATTGTATCTGGTGTGTAATGTATTGCTAGGAATAGGCCTGTAATGATTTGTACTATGAGACAGACACCTAGGAGAGAACCGAAGTTCCATCATGATGAGATGTTGGACGGGGTAGGGAGGTCAATGAAGGAGTCGTTGATAATTTTAAATAGGGGGTGAGTTTTTCGGATGTTTGTCATTACGGGTTTCTATAGTTGAATTACAACGATGATTTTTCATGTCATTGGTCACAGTTGAATGCTGTGTAGAAATAATGGCAAATTATATGTTTATCTTAAGTTTATTGTTTTTAACTGGTTGCCTGGGGTTAGCTTTGAAGCCTTCTCCAATTTATGGTGGTCTTGGTTTGATTGTTAGTGGTTGTATTGGGTGTATTATAGTTTTGGGTCTAGGTGGGTCGTTTTTAGGTTTGATAGTGTTTTTGGTTTATTTAGGGGGAATGTTGGTTGTGTTTGGTTATACAACTGCTATGGCTACTGAAGAGTACCCAGAAACTTGGGGGTCTAATTGATTAATTTTTAGCTTTTTAATCTTAGGGTTTTTTATAGAGTTAGTGGTATTTTATTTTCTTAGTCTTTATGATGAGGTTGGGCTGGTTGATTTTAGTGGGCTAGGGGATTGGCTGATGTATGAAATTGATGATGTTGGGGTGATGCTAGAGGGTGGAGTTGGGGTTGCAGCTATGTATAGTTGTGCAACTTGAATGATAGTGGTAGCAGGGTGGTCTTTGTTTGCTGGGATTTTTATTATTATTGAAATCACTCGGGATTAAGAATGTAGAGGGCGAAATTTAGTGAGATTGTGATTAGGAAAGATAGGAAGTATAGTTTGACTAATCCTTTTTGGTTAGTTATTATTTTGGATAGGTGGGCGTGTGTAATTGAAGTTGATTTTGGGATAGATTTTTCTAATCAGATTAGGTCTAAGAGATTGGAAGATACTTTGTAGCTTGAATTTAAGGTTTTTTGGGGAATAATTCGGTGGATAATTGATGGGAAATAGCCTAGGGAGGTTGAAAATGATGAAATTTTTGAGGTTGTTTTTATAGAGAGCTTTAATGTTAGGTTGTTAAGTTCTAGGGCAATGGCGAATCCTAGGATTGTGATGAATAAGGCTGTTGTTTTGATATATCAGGGTATTGTAAGGACGGGGATATTGGTTGGAGGGATGTTGAGTGAGATAAGGAAGCCAGCGAAAATGCTGCCTAGGGCTAGACGTTTAATGGGGTTAATGAGGTCTGGGATGTTTTCGTTTATATTAATTAATGGGGGGTAACGTGGTTTTGTTATGGTAACGAAGTAGATGATACGTATGCTGTATATAGCAGTTATGGATGTGGCGATTAGAGTAACTATGAGGGCTCAGGCGTTGGTATTACATGTGTTGATGGATTCAATGATGAGATCTTTTGAGTAGAAGCCTGTGAGGAAGGGCATGCCGGTTAGGGCTAGACTGCCGATGATAAAGCAGGATGATGTGAATGGTATCGTTTTTATTATGTTACCTATTTTTCGGATGTCTTGTTCATCGTTTAGGTTGTGGATAATAGATCCTGAGCACAGGAATAGTATGGCTTTAAAGAATGCGTGGGTACAAATATGAAGAAAGGCTAGGTAAGGCTGGTTGATGCCCAGGGTTACTATTATTAGGCCTAGTTGGCTGGATGTGGAGAAAGCTACAATTTTTTTGATGTCGTTTTGGGTGAGGGCGCAGATTGCTGTGAATAGGGTAGTGAGGGCCCCTAGGCATAGTATAGCTGTTAGGACAGTGCTGTTGTTTGAAGTTAGGGGATGGAATCGGATTATTAGGAAGATACCTGCGACAACTATGGTGCTTGAATGTAATAGGGCGGAAACGGGGGTTGGTCCTTCTATAGCTGATGGTAATCATGGGTGAAGACCGAATTGGGCTGATTTTCCTGTAGCTGCAATTAGGAGTCCTGAGAGGGGGACTAGGTCATTACTTTTAGTCAAGAAGATCTGTTGAAGTTCTCAAGAGTTTATATTTAGGCAGAATCAGGTTATGGCTAGGATGAATCCAACATCTCCAATTCGATTGTATAGGATTGCTTGAAGGGCTGCTGTGTTGGCGTCTGCACGGCCGTATCATCATCCGATGAGTAGAAAGGATATGATTCCTACTCCTTCCCATCCGATGAATAATTGGAATAGATTGTTAGCTGTGGTTAGAATTAGTATAGTAATAAGGAATAGTATAAGGTATTTGATAAATCGGTTAATGTGAGGGTCGGAGTGTATGTATCATGAGGAAAACTGTATGATGGATCAAGTAACAAATAGGGCTACGGATAAGAATAGAATTGAAAAATAATCAATTTTAAAGCTTATTGTGAGTTTTACAGAGTTGATGGTAATTCAATGTCAGGTAATGATTGTGTACTCCGTATTGTGATGGAAAAATAGTAGTAGGGGCAGAAGGCTAAGGAAAAATGAAATTTTGATAGATGAAGTAGCATAGGAAGGGTAATTAATAAATTTAATTAGGTTTGTCAGGGTTATAATGATGGGTGTAGTGAGCAGGAGGAGAATTATGAGGATTGAGGATGTTATTATGTTAATTACTTTTATTTGGAGTTGCACCAAGGTTTTTGGTTCCTAAGACCAATGGATTACTTCTATCCTATAAAAGTAAGAAAGCCATAGTTTTAATTATGGGGGCAGGAATTAGCAGTTCTTGCATGCTTTCTTGGTAAATAAGGAATCTTACTTCCTGTTGTTAGATTCACAGTCTAATGTTTTTTGTAAACTATATTTACATAGTGTTAGGCCTGTAATGAGTTTTGGGTTAATAGTTAGGAGGATGAGGGGGATGATGTGAAGGGCTATGAGTGTAAGTTCTCGCGTGTGGGAGGGTTGGAGGTTGTTTATGTGGTTAGCTGGTTTGCCTCGTTGGGTTGTGATGATTATGTATATTGTGTACATTGCTGTGATAATGATATTAATTGCTATGAGAATGATAGAAGGGTTAGATCAGGAGAACATAGACATTACGATAAAGAGCTCCCCTATGAGATTGATTAGTGGTGGTAAGGCTAGGTTGGCTAGACTTGCTAAAAGTCATCATGTGGCCATTAGTGGAAAGATCATTTGTAGGCCTCGGGCTATGATTATAGTTCGACTGTGGATTCGTTCGTAGTTGGTATTTGCTAAGCAGAATAATAAGGAGGAGGTTAAGCCATGTGCGATTATTAGTATAGTAGCTCCTATAAAGCTTCATGGTGTTTGAATTATGATAGCTGCAATGACTAGGGCTATGTGGCTTACAGATGAATATGCAATTAGTGATTTTAGGTCTGTTTGGCGAAGACAAATTGAACTGGTCATAATTATGCCTCATAGTGAGAGTATAATAAATGGGTAGGCTATGCTTTTTGTTAGGGGGTCTAAAATAATTGAGACTCGTATTATACCATAGCCCCCTAGTTTTAAAAGGATAGCTGCTAGAATCATAGAGCCTGCGATTGGGGCTTCTACGTGGGCTTTTGGTAGTCATAAATGGACTCCGTATAGGGGTATTTTAATGAGAAATGCTATTATGCATGCTAATCATAGGATGTTATTGGATCATGTTGAGTTTAGAGGGTGAGCTATAAGGGAGAGGATTAAAGAGTTGAGGGTTCCTATTGAGTTTTGGATAGAGAGGAGGGCGATTAGGAGGGGGATAGAGCCAACTAGTGTATAGAATAGAAAATAAATTCCTGCATTTAGGCGTTCTGTCTGATTACCTCATCGGGTGATAATAATTAAAGTGGGGATTAGGGTAGCTTCAAATAGGATATAGAATAGAATAAGTTCGGTTGCGGAAAAGGTTATGATGAGTAAGATTTGAAGGCTGATTAGTATTGAGATGTAGAGTTTTTGATAGATGAGGCTTTCTTTTTTCATGTGATTTTGGCTGGCTAGAATTATTAATGGAAGTAGTCAGGTAGTTAAAATAATTAGAGGGGTGGATAGAGGGTCGGAGGAGAATGTAATTGAGAAGTTTAAGTGATTTTCGTCATTTTGTCATAAGAGGGATAGGCTTAGGAGGCTTACTAAAAAACTGTATGAGGTTACGTTTGTTCAGGTTTTTTTGTTGGGCGAAAGCCATGTAAGTGGAAGTAGTATGAGCGACGGGAAGATAATTTTTAACATTGCAAGAGATTAAGGTTTTGTACGTAATCGGTTCCGTATGTATTAGATACTTTCACTAGTAGGGCTAGGCCTACTGCTGCTTCGCAAGCTGCGAATACTAGGATGGTGATTGGAATGGGTATAGAGATTATGGAATTAAAGTTTAGTGTGGATATTGAGGTTATGATAAATAGGGATAATATTATTCCTTCTAGACATAGGAGGGTGGACATAAGGTGGGAGCGGAATACAAGAGTGCCTAGGAGGGAGAGAGTGAATGCTAAGGTCAGGTTAAAGAAGATAGATGTCATATTGGTAATTATGACCATTATCATAATCTAATGAGTCGAAATCATTGGTTTTATTTAAACTAATTACCAGCTACTCTGTCCATTCTAAGCCTTTTTGTGTTCACTCATAGCTAAGACCAAGAGCTAGAATTGTGATTAGAATGAAGGCTGTTGTAGTTATTGTGAGGATGTTAGTTGTTTGGATCGCTCAGGGGAGGGGGAGTAGTAGGGCAATCTCTAGGTCGAATAGTAGAAATGTGATGGCTACTAGGAAAAATTTTATTGAAAAGGGGAGACGCGCAGAACTTGTTGGGTCAAATCCGCATTCATATGGATTTGCTTTTTCGCAGTAAAGATTTATTTGAGGCAGTCAGAATGCAATAGAGACGAGGATGGAGGCTAGTAAAATGTTAGTTGTAATAATAATGAGCAAGTTGATTACTCTCTTCTGGGTGTTATCAGAATCTACTAATTGGAAGTCAGTTATATTGGTTATACTAAGAGAGTAGGATCCTCATCAATAGATAGAGACATATAAGAATAGTCAGACTACGTCTACAAAGTGTCAGTATCATGCTGCTGCTTCAAATCCGAAGTGGTGTTTAGATGTGAAGTGAAATTTTAGTTGTCGTAAGAGGCATACAATAAGAAAAGTTGAGCCAATAATTACGTGTAGGCCGTGGAAGCCTGTTGCTATAAAGAATGTTGAACCATAGACCCCATCTGAAATGGAAAAGGATGTTTCGAAGTATTCTGAGGCCTGGAGGACGGTAAAATATAGTCCTAGGAGGATAGTGATTAATAGGGCCTGGTTTATATGATTTCGCTTCCCTTCTATTAGGCTGTGGTGCGCTCATGTGATTGAGACTCCTGATGCTAAGAGGACAGATGTGTTTAGAAGGGGGACTTCTAGTGGGTTTAGAGGGATGATTCCTGTTGGAGGTCAGCAACCGCCTAGGTCGTGCGTAGGGGCTAAGCTAGAGTGGTAGAATGCTCAGAAAAACCCGGCAAAAAAGAAGACTTCGGATACAATGAATAGGACTATTCCGTATCGAAGTCCTTTTTGTACGACAGGTGTATGATGGCCTTGGTAGGTTCCTTCTCGAATAATGTCTCGTCATCATTGATATACGGTTAATATATTTGCTAGCAGGCCTAATGATAAGAGAATAGAGGAGTTGTAGTGAAATCATATTACTAGGCCGGATGTGAGAAGGAGAGCTGACAGGGCTCCTGTTAATGGTCAAGGGCTTGGATTAACTATATGGAATGCATGGGTTTGGTGGGTCATTATGTGTTATCGTGTAAGTACAGGCTTACTAGGAGTGTGAATACGTAGGCTTGGATTAGGGCTACGGCGAATTCTAGCATTGTAAGTAGAAGGAGAATAATGAATGTAATGGTGGCTGTTGGTGGGCTGATGTCTATGAGTACCAGGGTAGCGCCTCCAATTAGGTGCATTAATAGGTGACCTGCAGTGATATTGGCTGTTAGTCGCACTGCTAGTGCTATTGGTTGAATGAATAGGCTAATAGTTTCGATGATAATTAGTATAGGGATTAGTGAGATGGGTGTTCCTTGTGGTAGGAAGTGGGCTAAAGAGTTTTTTAGTTTATGTCGGAATCCCAGAATTACGGCTCCTGCTCATAATGGGATCGCCATGCTTAGGTTTATAGATAGTTGAGTGGTAGGGGTGAATGTATGAGGAAGAAGGCCTAGAAGGTTTGTAGAGCCAATAAATATAATTAAGGATACAATTATTAGGGCTCAAGTTCGTCCTTTTGGTGTATGAATTAGTATTATTTGTTTAATAATTAGTTTGATTAATCAGTGTTGGAATGAGTGAAGACGATTGCTGATTAGACGTTCAGAGGATGGGAATAGAATTGATGGGAATATAATAATGGTCACAACGATTGGGAGACCTATTATTGTTGGAGTGATGAAGGAGGCAAATAGATTTTCGTTCATTTTGATTCTCAAGGGGTTTTTGTTTTTTCTGTGGCTATGATTTTAGGTGAAGGGGCTGCGGGGAAGGTTTGTGAAGATACTTTTAATTGAAATAAAATAAATAGAGTGATTATCGAGGATACAATTGTAATGAATCATGTGGATGTATCTAGTTGTGGCATGTCATTATGGAGATTTGTAGTCTCTAACTTTAACTTAAAAGGCTAACGCTCTAAGCTTCATAATGGTTTTTAAATCATTGAAGCTGATCAATCTTCGAAGTGTTTTAGGGGTACTATTTCAAGTACGATAGGTATAAAGCTATGATTTGACCCGCAAATTTCAGAGCATTGGCCATAGAACAAGCCAGGGCGATTTGATGTAACTGTGGCTTGGTTTAGACGGCCGGGGATTGCGTCAGTTTTTAACCCTAGCGAGGGGACAGCTCATGAGTGTAAAACATCTTCAGATGAGATTAGTATTCGAATTGGTAGCTCTACAGGTAGGACTACTCGGTTATCTACTTCTAGAAGGCGAAGTTCGCCTGGCTTTAGGTCGTTGGTTGGGATTATATAAGAGTCAAAGCTCAGGTCTTCGTAGTCGGTGTACTCATAGCTTCAATATCATTGGTGTCCTATTGTTTTCACTGTTAGCACTGGGTTGTTGATTTCGTCTATTATGTATAAAATTCGAAGAGATGGGAGGGCGATTAGAATGAGAATTACGGCTGGAAGGATCGTTCAGATCGTTTCTACTTCTTGAGCGTCTATTGTGTTTGTATGGGTTAATTTTGTTGTCAGTATTAATGAAATAATGTAGAGCACTAGAGTGCTGATAAGGAAAACAATTATTAGTGTGTGGTCATGAAAGTTTGTTAGTTCTTCTATAATAGGTGATGTAGCGTCTTGTAAGCCTAGTTGAAAAGGGTGGGCCATGTAAGATATATAGATTTAAATCTATAACTTAACTTTGACAAAGTTATGTAATTATTTTTACTAATACCTCATGAGAAAGACATAGTGGTTATGAAATTGGCTTGAAACCAGTCCAGGGGGGTTCGATTCCTTCCTTTCTTATTTAACTTTTACGTAGGAAGGCTCTTCGAATGTGTGATAGGGTGGTGGACATCCGTGAAGTCATTCTAGGTTGGTTGATGGGTAAGAGATTGATAATACTTCTCGTTTTGATGCAAAGGCTTCTCAGATTATAAAAATTATAATAAGAACAGCTGTTAGGGAAATAAATGATCCTATAGATGAGATTGTGTTTCATGTAGTGTAGGCATCTGGGTAGTCAGAGTAACGTCGAGGTATGCCTGAAAGACCTAAGAAATGTTGAGGGAAAAATGTTATATTAACTCCTACAAACATAACGATGAAGTGGGCTTTTGCTCATGTGTCATCTAGAGTATATCCTGAAAATAGTGGGAATCAGTGGACGAATCCTGCCATGATGGCAAAGACTGCTCCTATAGATAGGACATAGTGGAAATGAGCTACTACATAATATGTGTCGTGAAGGACGATGTCAAGGGATGAGTTTGATAGAACGATGCCTGTCAGTCCTCCAACTGTAAATAGAAAGATAAAGCCTAGGGCTCATAGTATAGCGGGGGATCATTTGATATTGCCTCCATGTAGTGTTGCAAGTCAACTAAATACTTTCACGCCTGTTGGGATTGCAATGATTATAGTAGCAGATGTGAAGTAAGCTCGTGTATCTACGTCTAGGCCTACTGTGAATATATGATGTGCTCATACAATAAACCCTAGGAAGCCAATAGATATCATAGCTCATACCATTCCTATGTATCCAAATGGTTCCTTTTTTCCAGAGTAGTAGGTGACTACATGTGAGATAATTCCGAACCCTGGAAGGATGAGGATATAGACTTCTGGGTGGCCAAAGAATCAGAATAAGTGTTGGTAAAGAATAGGGTCTCCTCCCCCAGCAGGGTCAAAGAAGGTTGTGTTTAGATTACGATCTGTTAGAAGTATAGTAATGCCTGCTGCTAAGACTGGTAATGAGAGAAGTAAAAGTACGGCTGTAATTAGTACTGATCATACGAACAGAGGTGTCTGATATTGAGTTATAGCAGGGGGTTTTATGTTGATAATAGTAGTAATAAAATTAATAGCCCCTAGAATGGAAGAGACTCCTGCCAGGTGGAGGGAGAAGATAGTTAGATCTACTGATGCTCCAGCGTGGGCTAGGTTGCCTGCTAAAGGTGGGTATACTGTTCATCCTGTTCCTGCTCCGGCTTCTACTATAGAGGATGCTAGAAGAAGAAGAAATGAGGGAGGAAGAAGTCAAAAGCTTATGTTATTTATTCGTGGGAATGCTATGTCAGGGGCCCCAATTATCAGAGGAACAAGTCAGTTTCCAAAGCCGCCAATTATTATTGGCATCACTATAAAGAAGATTATTACAAATGCATGAGCTGTAACGATAACATTGTAAATTTGGTCGTCTCCTAGGAGCGTACCTGGTTGTCCTAGTTCTGCTCGAATTAAAATGCTGAGGGCTGTACCTACCATCCCAGCTCAGGCACCAAATAGTAAATAGAGGGTTCCGATATCCTTATGATTAGTTGAAAAGAGTCAACGATTTACGAACATAGGTAAAATGGCTGAGTAAGCATTAGACTGTAAATCTAAGCACAGGGGTTGAACCCCCTTTTTACCAATAGGCCTTAAGGTGATAATCATGTCGAATTGCAAATTCGAAGGTGTAGGGGAACCTCTCTACTAAGGCTTCTCCCGCCCCTTTTCTGATAGGCGGGAGAAGTAGATTGAAGCCAGTAGTAGGGCATTTAGCTGTTAACTAAATTTTCGTAGGTTTAAGTCCTTCCAATCTAGTGAGGTCTTAGCTTAATTAAAGTAGTTGATTTGCATTCAATAGATGTGAGATATAGCCTCACAGTCCTTATCAGAAGTTAAACTTGTTTGTTTTCTAAGGGCTTTGAAGGCTCTTGGACTGTATATCCTAAACTTCTACATAATTAGTTGGGGTGAGAGAGGGAGGGTAAGAGTGCTAATAACTGTTAGTGTGGGTATAATGAAGGTATATTTTTGGATTGGGTGGTGGGTGATTATTTTAGAGTTGTTATTGATTGGAAATATGGTGAGTGAGGTGGAGTAGATTAGGCGTATGTAAAAGAATAAGTTTAGTAGTGCTATTATGGCTATGAGGGTAGGTATTGTTGAGGAGTCATTTTTTAAGAGTTCTGAGATGATGACTCATTTTGGTAGGAACCCTGTGAGAGGGGGAAGGCCTCCTAAGGATAGGAGGACTAGGGAGGTTATGACTAGAATTGTTGGGGTTTTGTTTCATGATAGTGAGATGGAATTGATTGATGTAGACGAGCTTATTATAAGTGTAAGGAATATAGGGACAGTGAGGAAAATATAAATGATTAGGTTGAGAAGCATGAGGTTTGGGTTGTATGGGAGGATTGCTATTATTCAACCTATGTGGGCAATTGATGAATATGCTATGATTTTTCGTGTTTGTGTTTGGTTTAATCCGCCTCAGGCGCCAATGAGGATGGATGAGATTGCGAGAATTGATGTAATGGTTGGGTTTAGGAGGTGGGAGATTTGGAATAGGATAGATAGAGGGGCAATTTTTTGTCAGGTTAGCAGAATCAGTCCGATGTGTGTTGGGACCCCTTGAGTAACCTCGGGGAGTCAGTAATGGAAGGGGGCTAGGCCTAGTTTTATGGATAATGAGATTAGTACTAGGCTAAGTAGAATATTGTTTGTTTGTTGTTGGAATTCTCATATGCCTAGTTGTTTGTAGTTGAGTACTATTGTTAGTAGAATAATTATTGAAGCTGTTGCTTGTGTAATGAAGTATTTTGTGGCGGCTTCTGTTGATCGTGGGTTTTTTTTGTTGATCAGGAGTGGGATAATGGCTAGAAGGCTTAGTTCTAGCCCTACTCATATTAGTAGGAGGTTGGTGCTAGATATTGTGATTACGGGCCCTATGAAGATGGTGAAGTAAATAATGATTAGGGTGATGGGGTTGATTAGTATGGGAGGGGTTTAAACCAACATTTTCGGGGTATGGGCCCGATAGCTTAATTAGCTGACCTTACTATGTAGGATGGGGTGTATTGGTAGCACGGAGAATTTTGAATTCTTAGGTGTAGGTTCGACTCCTATTATCCTAGAAATAAGAGGGTTTAAACCTCTATTATTTACTCTATCAAAGTAACTCTTTTGTCAGACATATTTCTATATGTAGGGTGGGATGCCCGCTAGGAAGATTGGTACTGAGATATGTCATATGCATAGTGCTAATGTTAGGGGGAGGAAGTTTTTTCATAGGAGGTGTATGAGTTGGTCGTATCGGAATCGAGGATAGGATGCTCGGACTCATAGAAATACTGTTGATAAGAATAAGGTTTCTACTATGAAGCTAATTGAATAGAGTTCAGGGTAGTTGGTATAGTATAGTGGGCCTATAAATACAATGGATGATAGTGCATTTATTAGAATGATGTTAGTGTATTCGGCTATGAAGAAAAGTGCGAATGGGCCCCCTGCGTATTCAACGTTGAAGCCTGAAACTAGCTCGGATTCTCCTTCTGTTAGGTCGAAGGGGGCTCGGTTTGTTTCTGCTAGGGTTGAGATGTATCATATTATAGCTATTGGTCAGGTTGGGAGTAGAAGTCAAGTATGTTCTTGGGTAGTAATGAGTATTTGAAGAGAGAATGAGCCGCTTATTAGGAGGACGGAAAGCAGAATGATGGCCATAGTGACTTCGTATGAGATGGTTTGGGCGACGGCTCGTAGGGCACCGAATAGAGAGTATTTTGAGTTGGATGCCCATCCTGATCATAGAATGGAATAGACTGAGAGACTTGATGTAGCTAAGATAAATAGTATGCCTAAGTTTAAATTGATAAGGGGATGAGGTATGGGTAAGGGGATTCATAGGCTTAGGGCTAATGTGAGTGATAAGGTGGGTGCGATGATGAATAGTGAGATGGAGGTAGTTAGGGGGCGTGTAGGTTCTTTAACGAACAGTTTTATAGCGTCTGCGAATGGTTGAAGAATGCCGTATGGTCCCACGATGTTGGGGCCTTTTCGTAGTTGTATATAGCCTAGGATTTTTCGTTCTACTAGGGTAAGGAAGGCTATAGCAATTAGAATAGGAAGCAGTAGTGTTAGGATATTAATAAAATACACTATTAGGAAGAGGATTTGAACCTCTGGTAACAAGGTTTTAAGTCTTACGCAATTACCTAGCTCTGCCATCCTAATGACCTGGTCTAGGTAGAATTGTTGTACATACATATTTTGTTGAGATTTTTTTCATAAATTGGGTTGAGGGCACTTTTAGTAAGGTGGCCCCATTTCTCTTGTCCTTTCGTACTGGGAGAATTGTAAATAGATAGAAACCGACCTGGATTGCTCCGGTCTGAACTCAGATCACGTAGGACTTTAATCGTTGAACAAACGAACCATTAATAGCTTCTGCACCATTGGGATGTCCTGATCCAACATCGAGGTCGTAAACCCTAATTGTCGATATGAACTCTTGAATAGGATTGCGCTGTTATCCCTAGGGTAACTTGGTCCGTTGATCAATAATTGGGTCAATAAGATACTAATGTTACTTTGACTTGTTAGTCTAAGTTAGAATCATTCGGAGGTTTTTTTGTTCTCCGAGGTCACCCCAACCGAAATTTTTAGTTTACATTTTTTATTATTTGGAACCATTAGGTTAGTTCTAGGTTAAAATTAAACTAGTAAATTGAAGCTCCATAGGGTCTTCTCGTCTTATTGTAGCATTCCAGCCTCTTCACTGGAAGGTCAATTTCACTGATTGGAAGTAAGAGACAGTTGAACCCTCGTTTGGCCATTCATTCTAGTCCCTAATTAAGGAACAAGTGATTATGCTACCTTTGCACGGTCAGGATACCGCGGCCGTTTAACTTAAGTCACTGGGCAGGCATTGCCTCTAATACTTGTCATGCTAGAGGTGATGTTTTTGGTAAACAGGCGGGGTTCGTGTTTGCCGAGTTCCTTTTACTTCTTTTAATCTTTCCTTGTGGCACACCTGTGTTGGGTCAACGGGTTGGTGCTAGGCAGTTTTATTGGTGGGCTAATGCCTATAGTCCGGTAATTGACAATGGTTATCCGAGTTGTCATACACTTGTGTCAGGAGAATGGTATTCTTGTTACTCATATTAACAGTATCTCATCTATAGAGTAATAGATTGACCCAATTTATATGATAGGAAGTTATTGATGTTTGTGAAATCAAGGTTTTTTATATGTTGAGCTTGAACGCTTTCTTTACTGATGGCTGCTTCTGGGCCTACAATGGTTAAGGAGTTAAAGTTATTTATTCACTATTTAAGGTTTTTTCCTTCCCTAAAGAGCTGTCCCTCTTTTGGCTATATTTTAAATTTACATTTTGATTTATAATTCGTATAGTAAATTTAAAGTTGAACTGAAGTTCTTTTTTTGGGTAACCAGCTATCACCAAGCTCGTTAGGCTTTTCACCTCTACCTAAAAATCTTCCCACTATTTTGCTACATAGACGGGTTGATTCATAAAATTGTTTTTAGGTAGCTCGTTTGGTTTCGGGGTTCTTAGCTTAAATTCTTTTGGCTAAGTTTTTTCTGGTTAATTCATTATGCAAAAGGTACAAGGTTTAATCTTTGCTTGTTATTACTTTAAATTTATCTTTCATCTTTCCCTTGCGGTACTATCTCTATAGCTCCTAGAATAGGTAAATTTCTTTCTCCAATACTTTTTATATACTGAATGTTTTAATTTATTTTAGTAATTTAGTTATATTTGTTGTTGTTAGGGCTAGAGTTAGTTCAAAGTGTTCATTTTTATGAATTCTTCTGGGTGTAGGCCAGATGCTTTGATATTAAGCTACACTGTGATTATTCCAAGCACACTTTCCAGTATGCTTACCTTGTTACGACTTATCTCCTCTCATAAATTTTTTAGTGCTATTATTTATGGTTGTATCAATTTAATTTGAGGAGGGTGACGGGCGGTGTGTGCGTACTTCATTGCGCGATTCAATTAAGCTCTCTATTCTTAATTTACTACTAAATCCTCCTTTGTCCTTTAGTTTCATAAAGGGTTTCGTAATGTTCTTAGGCAAGAAAATGTAGCCCATTTCTTCCCACCTCATTGGCTACACCTTGACCTAACGTTTTTATGCTTGTTCTTGTGCTTACTTTTATGCCTTTTTAGGGTTTGCTGAAGATGGCGGTATATAGGCTGAATTAGCAAGGGGTGGTGAGGTAGAGCGGGGTTTATCGATTATAGAACAGGCTCCTCTAGATGGGTATAAAGTACCGCCAAGTCCTTTGAGTTTTAAGCGGTGGCTAGTAGTTCTCTGGCAAATATTTTTGTAGGTTGAATTATTTAGGTTTAGGGCTAAGCATAGTGGGGTATCTAATCCCAGTTTGGACCTTAGCTATCGTGTGTTGTATTAGAGGCTAGAATTACTTTCGTTATTGGGCTTAGGTCCTAACAATGAATTTTCACATATAAGTTGGATTTTTATTCTATTGTTTTAGTTATAGTTAACACGTTTTACGCCGGAAATAATTAGTTTGGGTTAATCGTATGACCGCGGTGGCTGGCACGAAATTTACCAACCCTAAGAGGTATAGCTTAGTCAAACTTTCGTTTATTGCTTAATATTTATCACTGCTGGATCCCGTGGGGGTGTGGCTAGGCAAGGTGTCTTGAGCTATTTTATGTGCTTGATACCCTCTCCTTAAATTTTGAGACAAATGTTTAAGGGATTTTACACCGGTTTATGGATATTTGCATGTGTAATCTTACCTCCAACTAATTATAAGGCCAGGACCAAACCTTTGTGTTTATGGGATTTCTAACAATCCATCTAAGCATTTTCAGTGCTTTGCTTTATGTTAAGCTACATTAAC